AGAAATAAAATATAAAGAATTAAGTAAGATTCAAAATGGTTTCTTTATAAAGGAAGAAAGATTCTGATTTATTTGATTGATATCAGGAGATCAAATGAGTTCTTCATTCATTCATTGAATGATAAATGACTACAAGCGAAGGAGATACACGATTTAAATAATGGAAAATCCAATATTTCACAATTGTATCTAGAATAACTGGAAAGGTGGAAACAAGACCAGATATAATTTGATCGTTATGAGCCAATCCAAAATCGTTGTAGAACGAACCAATTATTAGTTCCCAACCATGAGTCGAGTGAAATCCAATCCATAAATCAGTAACTAAAAGAATCGAAAAAGCTTTTATTGTGTCACTTAAGTTATAGAGGAATTCCTGAACCCAAGAATTAAGAATGACAAGTTCCTCATTACCCAAAATAAAATAACCACTTAGAATAGCGAAAGAGATTATATTTGTCGAGAAATGCAAAATGATATGGAGATGATATTCATTGTGTGTTTTGACCAATTGTATCGTTTCCTTGTGTATTCCTATACGAAGTTTTTGTATATGTGTCTCCGGGTACTCCTTTATCATTTCGTCCAACAGAAAGAGTTCTTCTAATTCTATGAATCTTTCTAGAACGTTTTTCTCTTGAATGATATTCAAGAGAGTTTTGGATTGCCCGGTATTCCACCAATTTGTAACCCAAAGTTCCAGACATTTATTAAATGGGAGAGAGACCCACCAGGGCAAAAATACTATAGATACAAGATATGGGAAAGAAGGCAATGCTTTCTTTTTTTTCATTTTTTATCTGTGAATTGAATCGTTAATGAACCTGCTTCATTCGTTGACTCTATATGATATTTCTCTGAAGCACGAGTTCTATAACAAGGTATTGAACCTATGGGTCTATTCATTCCAATTTTTGTGTCAAAATTGAATTTAGTTCTTGGATCTAGAAGGAATATAGAAATGGGATAAGGGTTCGCCCTTTTCGGATAAAAATGCAAAATCAATATTATTCCTAGATATCTCAATTGGGCAAATTCGAATGGGCAAATTCGAAGCAATTTCATCTTCATTTGTTCCTTTCTATGAATACTCGAAAACCCACTTAAAATAACGAATCGGATTTAGAAACGAAAACCCCCCTCAGTTAATTATTTCGAAATGTTTCACCGCCTAGCCACAACCAAGGAAAAAAGGTATCATCAAAATTTTGGGCCTAAAAAGATGAGATGAATTCCGTATTACGAAATAAATCTTGGATATATTTGATGAATCCTTACTTATTATATTAGCCTTAGATTAGTCTTTTTTCTAGTAGAAATTTTCTAGTAGAAAAGAATTGAGTTGGGATCCATACGCATACGAAATACTTTTGGTATACAAATGGTATACAAAAATTTCTTCTTTTCTTAATTTTCTTCTTTATTATAGTATAGTTTATTATAGTTATTCCATATACGCCCTCCTGCTTTTTTGGTTTATTCTATGGGAGTCGCCACGACAAAGGAAGGAGGAAATAGAATAATCTAACATGTTTTGTTCAAATGAACATTCCAAAAAGACTTCAATTGTATTAAAAAAGGAATTAGCAAGTTCCTTCCCCCATGCCGAGAAAACATTTATTCTTTATTGTGTTCAATTCATTTCAAAATACTTCAATTGGTACGCCCAAGAAATAGGCCAATTCGGCAGCTTTTTGTTCAATTTCTCGTGGAGTAAAATTCTCATCAGTACGAGTCAAGGGAATGGCCCCTTGACCTCTGATTTCCATATAAAGGACACGACGAGGATAAAGACCCTCTTTAACCTCAATTCTGATTGATTGGATATCTCTCATAAGGAAGCGAAGGAAGATGCGACGATTTATTCCAGGAAATCCCCAACGAAAAATGCACACAATTCCTTCTTTTCTATCGAATTGGTCATAACCACTACCTACATTCCACAAAATTGTGCACCACAAATAGGAGCTAACGAACAGACCTGCGATCCCATAAAAAGACATCACGATTCCTTGTGGAAAAAAAAGAATTTGCTGAGATGGAAATATGGATATCAGATTCCTACCAAGATAACTGGAAGTTCCAACCGCTAAGAATCCTAGTGAACCTAAAAAAAGGATACAGGCCCAGCAAAAATTACTTGTTTTTCGAGACCCCCTTATAAGTTCTATCCATATATGTTCTGATCGCCAATTCATACTATACTAGATCCAGTTGCATTCGATTGGAATTGAGAGAATAACCCAAATTTGACTTTACCTTTCTTGATCCCGAAGTAACTTTCATCAACTAGCACTATTCTGATGTGGAGTAATTGGTTAGATACATTGACCTTTAAAAATATTTACTGATCCATTTTTAACCAGCTATATATATATACATGCATTTATGCAGATAGCATGTATCCGCATACATAACAGTTCTTTCATTTGTGTGTGGAAAGAGCCACATATCGTACCATATTGCACTAAAAAAATATCTGTATTATGATACAGTGTTGAAATAAATTGATAGGATTTGGTCCCATTGGATCTAGACAATCTTATTTTTTTGGACATGAAGAGATAAAGAAGCCATTGCAATTGCCGGAAATACTAGGCCCACTAAAGGCACAAAAATAGAGGGTAAGTTGAGATCTGTCATAGAATGGGTGCCTCGATTTAATATTTGTATCTATATATTTGTATCTATTAGAAAGATATCTTATGATATGATAAGTATATCTATTATAAGTAATATTAGGTAATATTGACTATTGTATTTTATATAATATTATACTACTAAGTATATATAAACAATTAAGTATATATAAATATATAATTTCTAAATAATATATTTATATTAAAATAGAAATTTGAAATATAAAAATAATATTAAAATATTAAATTTAAAGAAAAAAAAGGATAGATAATAAGTGCAAAAATGTAGAACTAAATTAAGTGTACCTATTCATCTTTCTACACGAATATAAATAGGGTAATCTTCTTTTACAAATTTTATTATTCTTCTTCTCCCATCCTTATGTTCTTTCTATCTTTCTTTCTAATCTAATAAGGAGTTTTTTATTTTAAAGGAGTTTTCTTATGAAAATGAAGTTCATTATGAATTCGCGACTCTAAATAATAGGATCCAACAAACAGGGATTCATAGTAAAAATGCGATAGATGTAGAAATTATTTTATTTCATTTCCATATTTGATATTTCTTTTTTTTTTTTTTATTATGATGAACTAAATACTTGTTCGCTACAAACAAAATAACTGAATCTAGTGCTATACTTTAATTTTTTGAATTTTGATTCAAGGGAAAGAAACCATGGAGCTGAAATAACTCACTTAGAACACCTTTTAAAGGATTACGTGGTACGATTGGGTCAAATAAGCCTTTATGGAATAAATAGTCAGCCGCTTGTGAACCATCGGGTACTGTCCTATTCAATGTTTGTTCAATTACTCTTTTACCCGCAAATGCAATGTACGCATTAGGTTCAGCAATAATGATATCTCCCAACATACCAAAACTGGCTGTTACTCCACCGGTTGTAGGAGATGTAAGGACTGGTACATAGAATAACTTTTTAGTGGATTGGTAATTATATGAAGCAGAAGATATTTTAGCCATTTGCATCAAGCTCAAACTTCCTTCTTGCATGCGTGCTCCTCCAGAAGCACACACAATAATGACAGGTAGAGATCGATTAGTAGCATACTCAATCAAACGAGTGATTTTCTCACCTACTACAGATCCCATACTACCTCCCATGAACTTAAAATCCATAACCCCAATTGCTGCGGGAATACCGTTTAGTTGACCTATGCCTGTTTGAACAGCTTCAGTTAAACCTGTCTTTCTTTGATAAGAATTGATACGATCTTTATAAGGTTCCTCTTCTGAATGAAATTGAATGGGGTCCATAGAAACCATATCTTCATCCATAGGATCCCAAGTGCCCGAATCAATCGAAAGTTCGATTCTATCTGAACTACTCATTTTCAAATAATATCCACACTGTTCACAAACATTCATTTTTGACCTAAGAAGTTTTTTATAATTTAATACATAACAATTTTCGCATTGAACCCATAAATGTCTGTATTTTTTATTTATATCGAAATCATTAGATCTTCCTCTTATATTGAAATCACTGCCATTATTACGAGTTCTTATACTAAAACTTCCACTTTCACTACCACTTACATTTTCAGTACAAATGAAATTATAAATGTAACTGTCACTGTAATTGTCAGTACCACCTGAAATGGAACTATTAATACTGACTTCAAAACGAAGATAACTATTAATGCAACTATTAATGTGATTAGTCCAACTAGATTGAGTATCATACATGTAATGATAATAGTAGTGATTGTTTCTCTTAGACCCCCTATTCAAAAAACTAGAAAAAAAACCTTCTAATTCACTCAGAAAAGAACTATCATTGTCAATCTCAAAACTATGATTTTCAATATCAAAATATACGGAATAACTGTCACCATTACTATCCCTAACTAAAAAAGTGTCATCAGAGATCAAACTCCAAATATCCCTGATACCAAATAAATAATCAACATTACTGAAACTATAACTAACACTATCACTCCAATTTTTCTCCATATCATTTAGAAGGGGTTCATCATTTCCACTGGTATGGCCAATAGCATCAAGACTTCCCATTGATTTACTTAAACCATACCTATGTTCTAACTTTAACTTCTCGTTAGACAACATCGAATTGAACCACCATTTTTCCATAGAATCTTCCTGCCCCCTATTTGATGAAAATACAATAGATGAATAGTCATTCGATGAATAATTATTTTACTATTTTATTTCCTATCAGAATTAAGCATATGAGGATTAGGATTGTTAACTAATAATAAGTGAGTATTGAAAGAAATGATTCTCTTTTTTTTTTTTTTTTCAATTAAAATAAAAATTCTCATCGAAAATAGTTTATAAATAAGGAATTCGTTCTCGTATAACCTTGTATCGTATAATCA